TTCTTGGATCAGATTCTAACGAATTTTAAAAAAATTTTTATAAAACCCTTTTTTTTATTACCTTTATTAAATTCAAATTAGAAAATAAAAATTCTAAGACACGAACAAAACAATAAAAGAAGAATAATACAGAATTTGTATCCATATATTTCGTGTAGAAAGATGAATAAGTCCATTTATTTAGTTTGATATTCCTTAGTCTTTCTTATAATTATATATACTTACTTAGATATACTTAGTATAATTATATACGAATTATAATGATTCTTAAATATCTTTAATAAGAATATAAAACAGGTACAATAAATATAAAACAGGTACAATACAAATAGTAAATCGAGGTACCCTTTTTATGACAACTTTGAACAATTTACCTTCTATTTTTGTGCCTTTAGTGGGTCTAGTATTTCCGGCAATTGCAATGGCTTCTTTATCTCTTCATGTTCAAAAAAACAAGATTGTTTAGATTTCAGCGAGCCACATCTATTTCTTTACCCGACTTAGGCTTGGATCCTAATACGGATATCTATTTAGTCAAATATGGTATAACACACAGTTACCTTTAAACAAAAATAAAAGAGTTTTTTGCATGTGTAAACATGATATATGGGAAAATGAATTTTAGCTATTTTCAAATAGTTAGTTGAGACAGGGCCTGAAATAAAATTTATCTATATGTAGATATCTATAGGGGATATATGAAAGGGGCGTTATTTTTTTAAGATCTAAGCAATTCGATGAATTACTCCTAAAGGTTCGCATCAGAACAGTGCTAGTTGATGAGAGTTACTTCGGAAACAAAAAAAAGTCAAGTCAAATTCAATTGGCGGGTTATTCTCCCAATTCCAATAAAATGAAACTGGATCTAGTATGAATTGGCGATCAGAACATATATGGATAGAACTTATAGCGGGGTCTCGAAAAACAAGTAATTTCTGCTGGGCTTTTATTCTTTTTTTAGGTTCATTAGGGTTCTTATTGGTTGGAACTTCCAGTTATCTTGGCAGGAATTTGATATCTTTATTTTCGTCTCAGCAAATCATTTTTTTTCCACAAGGAATCGTGATGTCTTTCTACGGGATCGCAGGTCTCTTTATTAGCTCCTATTTGGGGTGCATAATTGCGTGGAATATAGGTAGTGGTTATGACCGATTCGATAGAAAAGAAGGAACAGTGTGTATTTTTCGTTGGGGATTTCCCGGAAAAAATAGGCGGATATTCCTCCGATTCCTTATGAAAGACGTTCAGTCCATCAGGATCGAAGTTAAAGAAGGTATTTATGCTCGTCGTGTCCTTTATATGGAAATAAGAGGCCAGGGGGTCATTCCCTTGACTCGTACTGATGAGAATTTGACTCCGCGAACAATTGAGCAAAAAGCTTCGGAATTGGCCTATTTCTTGCGCGTACCGATTGAAGTTTTTTGAAATGAACTTAAATTCTTAGCAGCCGGTCAAAAAATCTAGAATCCCTTTTTTCTTTGTATAGCATAATTTATCTTCAGAGCGCTGATTTGAACCACAGACATGTACAGAATAATTAGAAAACGAAATTTTTTTCAGTCGAATTTGAAGTATATTCTTTTTTATTCTATTTCTGTATTCTTTCTAAATTCTTAAATTCAAGAGCTACTCACTGAATTACAAATAAAAAACAGCGAATAAATTATAGATTAATAATTAATAGGCTCAATACCTTTTAATAGAACTTATGTTTGATAGAAATATTCGACTGTATAGAAGAAAAAATGAGGTGGGTTCATTAAAAATTCACAGATGATAAAATGGTAAAAAAGAACGCATTCATTCCCCTTTTATATTTTGCATCTATAGTATTTTTACCCTGGTGGATCTCTCTCTCATTTAATAAAAGTCTGGAATCTTGGGTTAGTAATTGGTGGAATATTAACCAATCCGAAACTTTTTTGAATGATATTCAAGAAAAGAGGATTCTAGAAAAATTCATAGAATTTGAGGAACTCTTCTTATTGGACGAAATGATAAAGGAATACCCAGAAACGCATCTACAAAGGCTTCGTATCAGAATCCACAAAGAAACGATCCAATTGATCAAGATGCACAATGAAGATCGTATCCATACGATTTTGCATTTCTCAACAAATCTAATCTGTTTCCTTATTCTAAGTGGTTATTCTCTTTTAGGTACTGAAGAACTTTTTATTCTTAATTCGTGGGTTCAAGAATTCCTATATAACTTAAGTGATACAATAAAAGCTTTTTCGATTCTTTTATTAACTGATTTATGTATAGGATTCCATTCACCCCACGGTTGGGAACTAATGATTGGCTCTATCTACAAAGATTTTGGATTTGCTCATAACGATCAAATTATATCTGGTCTTGTTTCCACCTTTCCGGTCATTCTAGATACAATTTTTAAATATTGGATTTTTCGTTATTTAAATCGTGTATCTCCGTCACTTGTAGTGATTTATCATTCAATGAATGACTGAAAAATGATCCACTGATCCAATTCTAATCT